TAATAAGATTCATAGTCTCCTTCTTCCTGATACTGATTACCAAGAGGTTGAACAGAAAATAGACCGATTTGATAAAAAAACTTTTTCAACGGAAAATCGTCATTTATTTACTTTAATCAGTAAATTTGATAGAGAATCGGGATCGAGTTTAAATTGGAAGGGCCTCTCTTTATTTTCAGAAAAAGAACAAGGAAGGATTGGTTCAGAAAAAAGAGCCAAATTTTACAAATTTTTATTGAATACAATTCTAACTAGCCCTAATGGTCAAAAAACAAAACAAAAATTTGTAATAAAAGAAATCAGTAAAAAAGTCCCTAGATGGTCATACAAACTTATTACCGAATTGGAATTCCTGTCTATAGATATAAATAAACTAGATATATAAAAAAACTATAGATATAAATAAAAAAAGTAGTAAATTAATAAAAGGATTGCTACAAAAAATAAATACAAGAAAAGATAAGAAGAGATGCGCCCACTACCTACAGATTTGATACCTTCGCCTACAAAGAAACTCAAAACACCAACTCCATTAGTAATTCCATCAATTACTCGTCTATCAAAAAAAGAAGTTAACTTGGCCAATCCTCTTATTCCCCCAATAAAGAATCTTGCATAAAAAGCATCTATGTAACCACGATTATATGACCAATCATATATACCATTTATTATTTTGTCCAAAAGAATTCTTTTAGGACCTGTTTTAACAAATGTTTTAACAAAAGAGTTAATTAAGTCCCAATTTTGCAAAGATGAATAAACAGGTTTATATAAAAAAAAGGCTATAAATATTCCAAAAAGAGCTATACTAACTGAAAAAATAGCATCTTTCAAAAATTCATACCAATCCATTGAATTATTCAAATTTTGATGTAAAAGGTTTATAGACGGAGTTAACCATTTTGATAATATGTCCAAATACAATCCTTCTTGGTTGAAAGGAATTCCTAGGGATCCAACGAACAACGTAAATAGAACCAATACAAGTATAGGAAATAACATAGTATTATCCGATTCATAAGGATACGAAAAAAACTTCTTATTTCCAAAACGGGTAATAGTAATAAAAGGTTGTGTGATGTTTCTTGCATTCTGATCAATTAGATACGTTTTTTTTGAAAAAAAAGAAAAAATATCATGATTTTTCATTGTTAATAACGTCAATAAACGAAAATTTTTGTTAATTCTTTTTGAATCTTCTTTACCCCATAGAGATATTGAATAGAAGGGAGTATTCTTTTTGCCACTATAATTTTTAAAATGAACGTTTAAATGTCCTTCAAAAGTAAGTAAATAGATTCGAAACATATAAAATGCGGTTAATCCCGCTGTAAACCAAGCTATTATTGCGAAAATTGGTGAATACAACCAAGTATCATTAAGAATTTCATCTTTGGACCAAAAACAAGCAAGAGGCGGAATACCACAAAGAGAAAGTGTACCTAATAAAAAAGCGGTTTTGGTAATTGGGATATGTTTTGTTAAACCCCCCATATAAACCATATTCTGACTTTTATTTGGAGAATATCCAACAAGAGTTTCCATTGAATGAATAACGGATCCGGATCCTAAAAATAATAATGCTTTCGAATAAGCATGAGTAATCAAATGAAATAAAGCACTTCGATAAGACCCCATACCTAGAGCTAACATCATATAACCCAATTGAGACATTGTGGAATAGGCTAAACCTCTCTTAATGTCTTTTTGAGCAAGGGCAAAAGTAGCCCCGAATAATATTGTTATTACTCCTACCAAAGAGATGAAATTCATTATGTGAGGGATGACTATGAAAAGAGGAATAAGCCGAGCTACAAGAAAAATGCCCGCAGCTACCATAGTAGCAGCATGTATAAGAGCCGAAATAGGAGTCGGCCCCTCCATGGCATCCGGTAACCATACATGAAGGGGAAATTGTGCAGATTTAGCAACCGCACCGGCAAATAATAGAACGGCACAGAAAGTAACAAATAAAAAATTGACTTCATTATGATTATTAGAAATCAAGTTATTGAATATTTTGAATAAATCTCGAAATTCGAAACTCCCTGTTATCCAATAAAAACCTAAAATTCCTAATAATAAACCAAAATCCCCAACACGATTAGTTACAAATGCCTTTTGGCAAGCATTTGCAGCAACAGGCCGTGTGAACCAAAACCCTATTAATAGATATGAACACATTCCTACCAATTCCCAAAAAATATAAATTTGTATCAAATTAGAACTAGTAACTAATCCTAACATAGAAGTACTGAAAAAACTCATATAAGCAAAAAATCTCAAATATCCTTGATCATACGACATATAATTATCACTATAAATAAGAACCATAATTCCAATAGTAGTGATTAATATTGACATAATAGAAGTAAGCGGGTCGATCAAGTAACCGAATTCTAAAGAAAAATCATTATTAATGATCCAAGACCATACATATTGATAGATAGAACTGCCATTTATTTGCTGAATAAACAGATTGATCGAAAAAATCATGACTATACTTAACAAAAAAACACTTTGAAAAGCCCACATACGGCGAAGACTTTTTGTTGCCGACGGAAAAAGAAGAAGTCCCGCTCCTATTAACATAGGAACTGGAAGTGGAAGGAAAGGTATTATCCACGAATATTGATATGTCTGTTCCATAAAAAGGTTTTTTTATTCTTAATTGATTGTTTCCGATTTACCGGATCCTATCCCCTTTCAATTTCAAAACAAAAGGGGTCAATAAAAAAATCAAGAGATGTACTAACTTAAAGATATTTTTTGAATTTTATATATTATCTGGGTCTTTCCAAAATACTTTAAATATTAAAATAAAGAAGTTACAATTGGGCAAATGATATGACCTACTTGCTCATAAAAAGAAAATTTAGTTATTAACTAATATTTTTATTAAAATAACGAAAATACAAAATTTCATTATTATTAAATCACTTTATATTATATTTATTTATATTCATAAAGTAATGATAAAAAATTACACTAAAAATAAATCTGATATGAATCGATATGAATCATAGGATTAACTAAGGTACAATTTTTGTACGAATCTCGCTTTTTAGTCAGTTTGTTCCAAATCATTAACTAGTTTCAGTATGAAACTGATTGATTAGTTTCCGTTTCAATAAAAAAACATTTATAGGAAACGCCATAATATCTAAATATCTAACATTTTATATTTTCTATAAGATTTATTTTTATATTTATCAAAAAGGGGGGTAATTATCAAAAGGGGGTAAAATAAAATCAAATTTAATAAAAAAATAACGAAGATTCTTTTTAACAAAACGTGTATCTTTTAACAGATTCATTACTTTAATTACTAGTTTGATTCGAATTTTAAAATGGAATTTCGAAGTATTCTTTACTCAAGTTTGACCAATTAATAGATTAATAGAAAAAATTAAAGTTTTCATTAGGCTTTTCATTAGGCAATGGGTTCTTAAAGGGTTCTTAAATCCTTCGGTCTATTTTATGTATAAAAAAAATTAAATTATATTTTTATAGTAAGATTTTATAGTAAGATTTTGTACGATTTTTGCATATTTTTTATCTATATATATATATATATATATTTTTTTTTGTTTTCTCTAGATAATATATATTATCTTATCTAATTATTATCTAGAAAATAACTAGATAATGAATATATTCGTTTTGACCAATAGATGTCTTTCACATCCAACTATAACAACGAGTAACCTCTTAATTTTTAAATGGCAGTTCCAAAAAAACGTACTTCTATATCAAAAAAGTGTATTCGTAAAAATATTTGGAAAGGGAAGGGATATTGGGCAGCCTTAAAAGCGTTGTCATTAGGTAAATCTCTTTCTACCGGAAACTCAAAAAGTTTTTTTGTGCGACAAAAAAAGTCATAAAATAAAACATTGGAATAATCCGAATAGAAAAATAGGCCCATTTCATTCTTAATAGGAAATCAACAAACCTATTGTTTGTGGCTAATCAATATGAACTAGAACTCGCTTCGCTATTAGGATATGTATAATAATAATTCTTCGGTTTAGGGGTTAGTAAATTATAAAAAGCTTTTGAAAAAAGAATAAAGACAAGATACAAAACTTGAGCCTTTGTTAGTATATTTTCTTGTTTTGGAGATGGGGGAGTCTTTTTTCCCCATCAACCTATTTGTCACAATTACAATAATCGACGTTTTTCTATATATATATATAGAAATATAAATATATATATATGAATATATATATTGAAGAAGGGTAAAAAAGAGATCTTTAGTTAAAATTAATACATCGTTGAAATTAATTTATTCATTTATTTTGAAAATTTTTTGTGTAACTTTCTGACTTCTTATTTATCTGAATTTCTCTGAATTAATCTATTAGAATATATAAATTTCCCATATATATGTCTCTTTCAACCCAACCGACAAAAGCCTGGAATTTTTTGTCCGAATTAATGTGCAAGTTTTGAGTAATAAAAAGGGGTCTTATTTTTTGTTCATTGGTAAAATACATTTTTTCACTTTTAGGAAATAATATAAATGATAAACCTTTTATGAAAAAAAATAAAGAAATCTTTTATAGTTCTATCAATAACTAGAGGGTTGAAGTTTATAGTTTCAATAGTTCGATTCTATTGAATTATAGAAGAGCATAAACTACACCAAAGCACTAAGGTAAATAAAACCCATACCCCATAATAATGAACCTTCAAATTTGTATTTGAACAAAGTTTTATTCATCCATTTTCATTTTGACTAAAAAGATTTCATTTAGTTGACTCCTTAAATCTCGACGATTGACTATGAATAGGCTATTATGAATTCGAACAAGCCGCTATGGTGAAATCGGTAGACACGCTGCTCTTAGGAAGCAGTGCGAGAGCATCTCGGTTCGAGTCCGAGTGGCGGCAGACCTTCTCTTCGAAAATAGATACAATATATTTTAAATATAAATTCTAGAATGAATTCAACTCCTGATTTATATTTCAGGATTCCTCCTTTTTAAAATTTTTATGAT